GAATAGTACTCAAAATCCTATGTTTTCGATTATCTAATAAATCATTTAATGAAAGTAGATTATCTTACCATTAATTTCACAACTTCCATGATCTCTTCCCGAACCAAACATGAATCTTTCGATTCATTTGGCTCTCACGCTCAATTTTTTATTTTATGGACATTCCCGTATCTTTTTTTAATATAATGAGCCTATCCTCTCTATTTCTGTTTGTATTCAAACATATCAAAACCGATACAAGAACAGAATATTAGGAGGACTCTTCCGACCAGACAAAAAATCTATAATTGTCAGCAAAGTTGTTTCTTTATTTGTTCTTTATTTCATTGAAAATAGATATTTCTATATTATAGAAATATAGAAAATTTCAATTTTATTTTGATTTCCTTTTTTATACATAACATAGGTTGCCGATTCGGCATTGGATAATATAATAAAGGGCAAGGCGCCCTTTATTTATTCTAGTAAATGGTTCAAATCATTTTATCGATATGAGTGTTCTATATCGAAAAAATTATCAACTATTCTTTTTTAAACCATTTCGTTATTAACGTAGTGGTAGAAAGAGTACCATGTTGTGCCCGGACTTCAAACAGTTTAGCTTTAACCATGTTAATGGTCTCACATTATTGGTTGGTTGATAGAGAATCAAAGTTAACTTACCAATGAATAACGAAATGCTATGGTTCTTACATATGATTTATGAATTTACTCAGAAGGAATTCGTCGAGATTATGCACTTTTTTCCTATTTATCCTATAAAAATATAGAATAACATAAATAAAGTGCAGTCGGTTAGATCCAACCTATTCGTGAAATATACAACTAGCACACACTCCCTTTCCAAAAAAAATCAATACACCAAGCACTACACTTAGATTTATTGGATTTGTTGCTAAAATATCGGTATTAAACCCGAAACTCCCGGCGGATGGCCAGTGGCCTAAGGAAACGAAAGAATCGGTTACATTGTTCATATGCTCTCCTCTTATAGATAGGACTAAGAAAGAACAGAGTTCTTTTTGTATCACTTGACTCGCCCTTTTTTTTATCGATTTCTTTTTCTTAATTTCCCGTTTTTTTTTTAATGTTAATGGGAGTAGATTAAATCTATTTATTGAATTTGAGATTGAGAATTACAAAATTTCTTATTCTTTTTGAAGTATCCGATAAGATACTTATTAAGTTAGGTCCTGGGTCTCGTATCAATTGAAAAATATCTCCTTTGTTCAAACACTTCCTAAAAGAAAAATCAAAATTCCATCGTACTAAACTAAGGGCGGGAAGAAAGAAAACGAGTGAATCCACAAATTCCTCATCCTCAAATCACTCCTTCCCGGGGTATTGTAGCAACAAATACATAATTGTAGGAATAAAGTATTGATATAATTCACAGAAGCAAATGGCAACGAGTTAATAAAATAAGAAAAAAGTAGGTAACGTACTTTTTTACATTTTCATTCTAGGATTAAATTAAACAAAAGGATTCGCAAATAAAAGCGCTAATGCCACGACCAGTCCATAAATTGTTAAAGCTTCCATAAAAGCTAGACTAAGTAATAAAGTACCTCGTATTTTTCCTTCTGCTTCTGGTTGTCTCGCAATACCTTCTACGGCTTGGCCTGCAGCAGTACCTTGACCAACTCCAGGTCCAATAGAAGCAAGCCCTACGGCCAATCCAGCAGCAATAACGGAAGCGGCAGAAATCAGTGGATTCATGATGATAGGTTCCTCGCACCAAAAAAAAATGGTTAATGATACAATCAACCAATGAATTATTACTTATTTGATCACAAAAATCTATTGAGTCGAAGTAACTAAAACTTCGAATAAAATAAAAAAAATAATGAAATTAATATAGAAATATAGATAGAGATAACCCCTATATAACTAGTATATATCTAATGTCACATATACATTTGTTTCTTTCATAACGTAAACCGCCTGCATTTTCTTTTTATATTGAATCGGATTCTAGAAGAATTCTTCGAAAAATATACAGGGACTGTGACTGGCCTTATAAACATTCCATATATCTAGTGGTGACCCCCACTAACTCATCCGCCATTTCGTAATATCGTCTATCTTTCCTCCTACAACTCTAGTCGTAATATATATATGTATTTATATCTATTATGTTCCTCAACTAAGAACCAATCTTGAACTATGCATTGCCTCAATTGGGATAAGCTTAAAAATAAAGAATATTTCGAAAACTAATCAATGATGACCCTCCATGGATTCCCCTATATAAGCCGCGGCTAAAGTTGCAAAAATAAGAGCTTGAATACCGCTTGTAAATAATCCAAGAAACATGACAGGTATAGGAACTACTAAAGGTACTAAAGAAACAAGAACAACAACTACTAATTCATCAGCTAATATATTCCCGAAAAGTCGAAAACTAAGAGATAAAGGTTTTGTGAAATCTTCTAGGATGTTAATTGGTAAAAGTATTGGAGTTGGTTGAATGTATTTTCCGAAATAACCCAATCCTTTTTTGGTAAGACCCGCATAAAAATATGCTACTGACGTGAGTAAAGCTAAAGCAACAGTAGTATTTATATCATTTGTGGGGGCGGCTAGCTCCCCATGAGGTAACTGTATGATTTTCCAAGGTAAAAGGGCACCTGACCAATTCGAAACAAAAATAAATAGGAACATAGTTCCAATAAAGGGAACCCAAGGGCCATATTCTTCTCCAATCTGAGTTTTGCTCAAGTCTCGAATAAATTCAAGGACATATTCGAAGAAATTCTGACCGTCGGTCGGAATGGTTTGTGGATTCCGAACGGATATGATGACTGAACCTAATAAGATAGCAATTACGACCCAAGAAGTGATAAGTACTTGGGCATGAATTTGTAAACCTCCTATTTGCCAATATAAATGTTGGCCTACTTCTACACCTGATATATCGTATAACCCTTTGAGTGTTTTAATGGAACATGGTATAACATTCATATTGTCCTCTGACAGAAATCGAACTGAAAAAAAGAATTATTTTGATTCAACCATCTCTTTCTCGACTCATCTACTTTCATCATTAATCATATAGTTAGGATACCAAGAAATCACATAACATAATATCAATATCCCATTTTATCTCTTTTTAAAAATAAAAGACAAGAATAGTAACCGATCCAATAAATCAAAATAATTAACTAATCTTATTATTATTATTCTTAATCATAACATAATCAACGACTTCTTATATAGCTAGAACGGCCCTCACAAATTGCGGATACCAATTTGTTAAGAATCAATCGGATTGAAGCTATAGCGTCATCGTTGGCTGGAATCGAAATATCTGCGAAATCTGGGTCACAATTTGTATCGATTAAACAAATCGTCGGAATTCCCAAAATGACACATTCTCGAAGAGCTGTATATTCTTCTCGCTGATCAACGATTATTACAATATCGGGCAATTCAGTCATATATTTGATCCCGCCCAGATATGTTTGCAAAGTAGATAATTTTCTCTTCAACATTGCTGCATCTCTTTTAGAGAGACGGTTGAGTTTCCCCATCTTTTGTTCTGCTCTTAAGTCTCTGAACTTATGAAGTCTCGTTTCCGTAGTGGACCAATTCGTTAACATACCGCCGAGCCATTTTCTATTAACATAATGACATCGAGCCCTTATTGCAGCTGATGCTACTAAATCCGCTGCTTTATTTTTGGTACCAACAATTAAGAAGTTTTTTCCTCGACTTGCTGCATCAAAAACTAAATCGCAGGCTTCCGATAAAAAACGAGCAGTTCTAGTGAGATTTATAATATGAATACCTTTACGCTTTGCAGAGATGTAAGGGGCCATTCTAGGATTCCATTTCTTAGTACCATGACCAAAATGAACTCCTGCTTCCATCATCTCTTCCAAATGGATGTTCCAATATCTTCTTGTCATCTTTCCCACGCTTTCTTTTTTTTTTTTTTAACAAATAAATAATTGTTCCTACGGAACCTTCTGCCGGGATTGACCGTTGATACACAGCCCAAACCTTTCATTTTTTTTATTACTTAACTTAATTTCTTCATTTTTTTTAGTACCCAATCAATAACTAGTAAAGTAAAAAGAAAAATATCTCCTTAAGAATTATGAATTCGCTTAAATGATTTTTCTGGTGTGTCATAGAAATTGCTTGGGGCGCAAGAACAAAAAAATTCTCTATGGTGTAACAAAATATCTCTCATTTCCAACTCGAATAGATTTTTCTTTTTGATTTCAAAATGAATGTCTTGCCTTGAACGGTGCACTAATTTTTTGAATCCAGTACCGACAGGGATAATCCCCCCCAAAACAACATTTTCTTTCAGACCCTTCAACCAATCAATACGACCCCGTAGAGCAGCTTTTGCCAAAACTCTAGCAGTTTCTTGAAAACTTGCTTCGGATATGAAACTTTGAGTATTCAGAGATGCCCTCGTTATTCCCAATAAAATTGCACGATAACAGATTGCTTCGTCTAAAGCACGCCCTGCTCGTTCCGCTCGCAACAATCCGATTAGTTCTCCAGGTAAAAAAACATTAGACATTCCATCTTCTGAAACCAACACTTTTGATGTTACTTGTCGTACAATAATCTCTATATGTCTATTATGGATCTGTACCCCCTGGGATCGATAAACCTTTTGGATCTTATTAACCAAAGAGATACGACTTTGGGCTATGGTTAACTCAGCTCCAATTAAGAATCCCCAAGGAATTCCAAGAACTCTTGGTATACGCTCGTTCCAACCTTCAACTCTCCTTTCAAGGTTCATCGATATTGAACCAATCGAGCGCACTTCTAAGATTTGTTCCACTTTTGGAAGACCTTGCGTTATGTCACCAGATCGGGATTTTTCATATATAAATGTAACTAATGTATCTCCTTCAGAAAGGGTTTCTCCATAATGTCCATGAACAGTCGCTCCTGGAGTGGCCAAATAAGGCTTAGCTGATCTTATAATTAAAGAGTCAACATGAACAATTAAAATTTGACCAGATTTTTTTATGTGTGGTCCATATTTAAATAGACATATATTTTCACAAATAAATTGTCCAATGCTAATTATTGTGGATGTCTCTTCACAATAATTGTAATGTAGAAAGCACCAATTCAAATGGGATGGATTCAAAATGATGTTATTGCATGGACTGGGATTATAAATCCTCCTATTTTCATCTATTAAACAGTATTTAAGTACTTCAAGTACTTGGAAAGTCTGTTTAAAATTGTCAAGTAGCCAATATTTGTTTAACAAGATCTGATTATGAGTTATTAAATGATAAGATGAATAAAAGTTCACTATTTTAGGTACTATTGTACCTAAGGGGCCCAACAAACCCCTAATTGGAGTTATGGGATTCGATTCTTTTGCCACATTGTTATATTTCGAACCGTTGAATGGACCAACTCGAAAACAATTGAATGATGACAAAATTCTCAAAGATTGGCCTTCCTTATTTCGATTCAACAACGTACCAATAGTTCCTTGATGCTGGGTAACTAATGGAATCTTCACTTTGTAATAAAAAGGATTGATATTGGTGCGATCTAATCCATTATCAGGAATCAATCCCGAACCTGCCGTATCATACCTTTTTCCTGTATAGGAAATAGTAGACTTGACTAATTCAATTCTTATGAAATCACGAATCAGATCATTTGCCCTTACTTCAACAAAGGAAGCATGAACCTCTTCCATAGAACCGTTTTTTTCTTGGTCCCAATTCAATACTAAGCAAGTCCGAACTAATTGAATACTTGTGTGATAAATTCCTCGAATTGACTTTCCATTTCCATAAAGGATATAATTGACAACTCTAAGCTGGACATTTTCTTTTTCCTGCAAGAGATCTTGAGGGAAAAGTTTTGCTAAATTTATCCCATCAGCTATTTCATATGTGACTACGGGTCGAACCAAAACAAAATACTTTTTTTTGATAGGTGTGATCCGTTGGACATAGATCCAATTTTTCGATTTTGTTTTTGATTCCTTATCATTTTTTTTTTCTGTTCCTGGTGGTATCAAAATGCCACTGTGTCTGGATATCTTATCTGTCTCTCCGGGAAAATGAATATCTCCAGAAAAGATTTTTAGTTCAATACTTTTTTTTTTTCTCTCCACTCGGACTAATCCACCTACTCGGCTTCTTGTATTTGTATTTAAAGCGAGTTGTGTATCTACTCCAATGATACTATTGTTCCGGACCATTATAGACGAAGATCCGGGTAAGATATGCACCTCTTCGGGAATAAAAAAAAACCGATCCACTTTCATTTGGTATTTCGGACTAAATTCTTTTGCTCCTCGATACTCAATCAAATCTTCTTTTTTTACTATTGAATCCACCTCCGCGGTCCCATATTTAGTAATTCCCGAACTCTTTTTTCTGTATCGTGGATCATCAAAATAAGCAAGAATACTATTTCTACGTAAAATACCATTTATGGGTATTTCAATCGAAATACCAAAAGAGGGTATGAATTCTTTCTCTCGTTCTTGATCGTATTGTAATGGGATGAGAAATCTATTTCTTCGTCTTTTCGCCAAGAAATCAGAATTCTCTTGGAGAATCGAAGGGTATATGAAATTCCAATGACCATTGGATATAATTCGATCAAGTCTTGAATAATCAAGAATTTCCCTATCTTTTTTACGAGTACCAGAAGGATCCAACAATTTATGTCTTACTCGATCCTTAGTGATTGAGAGGTCAGAGCTATATCTTTCGTCGACAGAAAAAGAATGAACATTCATTTGATCTTGATCCTTGTGAAGCGAAAAAGACACTATACTGGATCTGCACGGACCCCCCGCTAATATCCATAAATGACTTGTTTTTGGTAATAGATGAACATTACTATATGTATATTCAGGTGCGTGGTAGACATCAGTACTCCAGTGCATTTCTCCCTCTGATTCAGAATAAATATGTTTTCGAACCCTCTCTTTAAAATGAAAAGTAGACGTTCCGGCACGAATCTCGGCAATCACTTGTTCAGATTCTACATATTGATCATTTTGAACTAAAATCAAACTTTTTGGTGGAATATTCACACTATGTATAATATCTCGACTCTCAATAGTTACATGCAAGTCTATAGAACATAGAAAAGCAGGATGCCCATGACGGGTACGTGTGGGATGAACCAAATACTCATTGAACTTTATTTTTCCATTAGAAGGAGCTCGTACATGTTCGGCAGTACCGCCTGTGAATACTCCACCCGTATGAAAAGTTCTTAATGTTAGTTGAGTCCCCGGTTCCCCAATTGATTGACCCGCAATAATACCTATGGCTTCCCCCAACTCGACCAGGTCACCGTGAGTGGGGCTTCTGCCATAACATAATTGACAGATCCAAGATGTATTCCTGCAAGTAAAAGGGGTTCGAATATATATTGGTTGTGCTCGAAAGGTTATGAATCGATTGGCAAGTCCAATCCCAATATCTTGATTTCGAGCGGCAATGCATCGTATCCCCATATATATATCGTCTGCTAATA